AGTAAAATGCCTGATTTAAAGGGTTATCGTGATAGGATAAATAATGTAATTTTATTACTTTTACTAATTTACTGACCGTAATCTTCAATATTACATTTAACAGAATTAAACTGTAATCTCAAAATATCAAAAATTTTTGTGCACCTTACACCAAAATGTAGAAAAGTAAGCTAAATATAAGCTAATGGGTTCATATCCCATCTATAGAGTTTAATATCTCTTTTCTAATGCCCAATAATTCAACAAAAATCCTCTTTTTAATAACATTAATTAGAGGTGTATTAATTTCGTTATGTGCTAATTCATGAATAGGAGCATGAATTGGTCTAGAAATTAATTTACTCTCCTTCATTCCTATGTTATCTTCCAACAAAAATATATTCTCATCCGAGGCTTCACTAAAATATTTTTTAGTTCAAGCTATTGCATCCTCGTCTTTATTATTTTTTATCCTCTTAAAAACTAATTTTTATGAAATATCAAATATCATAAAAAATAGAATGTGATGAAATAATTTAATTATAATTCCTCTTTTAATAAAAATTGCCTGTGCTCCCTTTCATTGGTGATTCCCCTCAGTAATTGAAGGACTTACATGAATTAATTGCTTTATTATCTTAACAATCCAGAAAATTGCTCCATTAGTATTAATTTCTTATATATTAACCAATAGTTATTTTACCCACTCTTTAATTATTCTTTCTGTAACATTAGGTGCAATTGGTGGTTTTAATCAAGTTTCTACACGTAAAATTTTGGCATTCTCATCAATTGCTCATGCTGGCTGAATATTAGTCACTATAATTATAGGAATAAGCTTATGATTAATATATTTCCTAGTTTACATTATAAACATTACTTCAATTATTTTAATGACCAGCATAAATAATATTCATTATATTTCACAAAGATTTAAAATCATAAACCACAAAAAAATAATTAAAATTACATTATTCATTTCAATATTATCTCTGGGGGGTTTACCCCCACTTCTAGGTTTCTTCCCAAAATGAATTGTAATTAATATTATAGTATTAAATTCCTTCATTTTTACAGCCTTTATCCTTATTATCTCATCCATAATTACTCTTTTCTATTATATACGAATTATTTATGCAACACTTATAATTATAAACGTTGAAACTACCTGATCTGTAGGGATTAAACCAAAAGAATCTCATTCTAAAATAACTATATTTTCAACATACATTTTACTATTAGGAATATGAATTAATACCCTAATTTTATTAGTAGTATGTTAAAGATTTTAAGTTAAAAAAACTAATATCCTTCAAAGTTATAAATAAAGAACTTCTATATCTTTAAGTCTTAGTATCAATTAATTAATACACCATTAAAATTGCATTCTAATATCATATCATGAATATAAGACTGCTTATTATAATGGTAAAAGAGAAAATTCTCCTTAATAAATTTACAATTTATCACCTATTAACCTCAGTCATTTTACCATGCAACGGTGATTATTCTCAACCAACCATAAAGACATCGGAACATTATATTTTATCTTCGGTGCATGAGCAGGAATGTTAGGAACATCATTAAGAATCTTAATTCGAACTGAACTAGGACAATCTGGATCTTTAATTGGAGATGATCAAATCTATAATGTTATTGTAACAGCTCACGCCTTCATCATGATTTTTTTTATAGTTATACCTATCATAATTGGAGGATTTGGTAATTGATTAGTGCCTTTAATATTAGGAGCACCAGATATAGCATTTCCCCGAATAAACAATATAAGATTTTGATTATTACCCCCTTCAATTATTTTACTGATTATTAGAAGAACAATTGAAAGAGGAGCAGGTACAGGTTGAACAGTTTATCCACCTCTTTCAGCAAGTATTGCTCATTCTGGGCCTGCAGTAGATTTAACCATTTTCTCACTTCATCTTGCAGGAATATCTAGAATTATAGGAGCAGTAAATTTTATTACTACCATAATTAACATAAAACCAATTTTTATAAATCAAGCCCAAATACCCTTATTTGTTTGATCAGTTGGTATTACTGCTCTCTTACTATTATTATCCCTCCCAGTATTAGCTGGAGCTATTACCATATTATTAACTGACCGTAATCTAAATACATCTTTCTTTGACCCTGCAGGGGGGGGAGATCCTATTCTATATCAACACTTATTCTGATTCTTTGGACATCCTGAAGTTTACATTTTAATTCTTCCAGGGTTTGGAATAATTTCTCATGTAATTTCTCATGAAAGAGGAAAGAAAGAAGCTTTTGGAAATTATGGAATAATTTGAGCTATATCTGCTATTGGATTTCTTGGTTTTGTAGTCTGAGCTCATCATATATTTACAGTAGGAATAGATGTAGATACACGAGCTTACTTTACAGGAGCCACTATAATTATTGCTGTACCAACAGGAATTAAAATCTTTAGTTGACTTGCAACAATATATGGTTCAAAAATTATTCTTAGACCTGCATCTATATGAGCATTAGGATTTATTTTTCTTTTTACAGTAGGGGGTTTAACAGGTGTAATTTTAGCTAATTCAGCTATTGATATTATTCTTCATGATACTTATTATGTTGTAGCTCACTTTCATTATGTTTTATCAATAGGAGCTGTATTTGCCATCATAGCAGGCTTTATTCACTGATACCCCTTATTTAGAGGATTATCACTTAATCCTAACTGACTAAAAGCTCAATTTTTAACAATATTTGTAGGTGTAAATTTAACTTTCTTCCCTCAACATTTTCTAGGATTAGCAGGTATACCTCGACGATATTCTGATTATCCAGACGCTTATACCTCATGAAATATTATATCTACAATAGGATCAATAATTTCATTTATTGCAGTTATTATATTCATTATAATTTTATGAGAAAGAATAATTTCTAATTACCCTATTTTACATTCATCACAAATAAATAGATCTATTGAATGAATATATAATATACCACCTACTGAGCATACTTATAATGAATTAACTTTAATTACTAAATAATTCTAATATGGCAGAATAGTGCAGTGGGTTTAAGCCCCATAAATAAAGTTTTAACTTTTTTTAGAACATGTCTAGACAAGCAAATTTAGGATTACAAGATAGTGCTTCACCTTTAATAGAACAACTTATATATTTTCATGATCATTCAATATTTATTATTACTATAGTTGTAATTTCAGTAGGATACATAATCTTATCACTAATAACTAATAAGTTTATAGACCGATATGTTATAGACGGTCAATACTTAGAAATTCTTTGAACAGTTTTACCTGCAATAGTTTTAATTTTTATTGCTTTACCTTCTATTCGAATCCTTTATTTAATTGATGAAAATATTAAACCCACATTGACACTAAAAACTATTGGACATCAATGATACTGAAGCTATGAATATTCAGATTTTTTAGACATTGAATTTGATGCTTATATAATTCCCCAAAATGAATTAGATATTTATAATATCCGTCTACTTGAAGTTGATAATCGAACAACCTTACCAATAAAAGTATTAACACGAATTTTAATTACGTCTGAAGACGTAATTCATGCCTGAACAATTCCTAGCTTAGGGGTAAAAGCTGATGCCACCCCAGGTCGATTAAATCAAGCAACATTTTGATTTAATCGACCTGGGGTATTTTATGGACAATGTTCAGAAATTTGTGGTTCCAATCATAGATTTATACCTATTGTTATTGAAGCTACATCCTCTAATGATTTTATTAACTGAATTTCCAACTTATATAAGGAACAATCATCAGATGACTGAAAAGCAAGTAATGGTCTCTTAAACCAAACTATAGTAATATAGCAATTACTTCTGATGAAAGAAATTAGTTAAAAAATAACATTAATATGTCATATTAAAATTATTAACAAATTAATATTTCTTTATCCCACAAATAATACCTTTAAACTGATTTATATTATTTTTACTTTTCTCAATTGTATTAATATTATTTAATATAATAAATTATTACATACCTTATTATAAAACAACTTTTTTAACCCAAAAAAAAATAAAGACCAAATTCATATTTTGAAAATGATAGCCAATTTATTTTCAGTTTTTGATCCCTCATCTAACATTTTAAATTTATCAATTAACTGATTAAGAACTTTTATTGGACTTATATTAATTCCTATATCAATATGAATTATACCTTCCCGTATATTAATTTTATGAAATTTGATTATTAATAAACTTCATATAGAATTTAAACTTTTAATCGGAAAAAAAATAATTAATAAAGGATCAACTTTCATTTTTATTTCTATCTTCTCTATTATTTTATTTAATAATTTTATAGGTTTATTTCCCTATATTTTTACTAGAACTAGTCATATAGTAATAACTATTTCATTAGCTTTACCTGCATGAGTAAGATTCATACTTTTTGGTTGAATTAATAATACTAAAAACATATTTGCCCATTTAGTTCCTCAGGGAACACCAGGTATATTAATACCTTTCATAGTATGTATTGAAACAATTAGAAATATTATTCGACCTGGTACACTAGCAATTCGGTTAGCTGCTAATATAATTGCAGGGCATCTTTTAATAACACTTTTAGGAAATACTGGTAGAACAATAAGTATATATTTAATACCTTTTCTTATTATTACACAAATTTTACTTTTAACTTTAGAGTCTGCAGTAGCTATTATTCAATCTTATGTATTTGCAGTTTTAAGTACATTATATTCTAGAGAAGTAAATTAAATGTTAATAAATACGAATCATCCTTATCACCTAGTTACTTATAGACCCTGACCTATTATAGCAGCAATAAGATTAATAATTGCAATAATTGGTTTTATTAAATTTTCTTATGAATTTAATAATAAAATTATATTTACAGGAATATTAATTTTATTATTAACGATCATTCAATGATGACGAGATGTTGTTCGAGAAAGAACTTTTCAAGGTTGACACACTAAAGAAGTAATTACAGGACTACGTTGAGGTATAATTCTATTTATTATTTCAGAAGTATTATTCTTTGTATCATTTTTCTGAACATTTTATCATAGAAGACTTGCTCCTGCTATTGATATTGGATCTTTATGGCCTCCAATAAGAATTATCCCTTTTAATGCCTTACAAATTCCTCTACTTAATACTACAGTCCTACTAGCTTCCGGAATTACAATCACATGAAGCCATCACAGATTATTAGAAAATAATAATAAACAAGCAATTCAGGGATTAATATTTACTATTATTTTAGGTATTTACTTTACTATTCTTCAACTATTTGAATATATTGAAGCACCATTTACTATTGCAGATTCAGTATTTGGTTCTTCCTTCTTTGTAGCAACTGGATTTCATGGAATTCATGTAATTATTGGATCCACATTTATTATTACATGTTTATACCGAATGCTATTAATACATTTTACATCTATTCATCACTTTGGATTTGAAGCTGCGGCTTGATATTGACACTTCGTGGATGTAGTTTGATTATTTCTTTATGTTTCCATTTACTGATGAGGAGGATAAATATTTATTTAGTATAATAAAGTACCTTTGATTTCCAATCAAAAAGTCTAACCTTTAGAATAAATAATTCAAATTTTATTATTTTTATCACTAATTGTATTAATAATCTCTTTCATTGTTATAATATTAACTAACTTTATATCTAAAAAAATCATTGAAGATCGAGAAAAAAATTCTCCTTTCGAATGTGGTTTTGATCCTATTAGATCTTCCCGTTTACCTTTTTCACTACGATTTTTTTTAATTGCCATTATCTTTTTAATCTTTGATGTTGAAATTGCATTAATTCTACCAATTACTATCATTATAACTAGATCAAATATTAAAATTTGAATAATTACAAGTATAACATTTTTATTAATTTTAATAATTGGACTATATCATGAATGAAATCAAGGATCATTAGAATGAGCATACTAATAAATTAAGTTAATAAATAGGGTTGTAGTTAAAAATAACATTTGATTTGCACTCAAAAAGTATTGAACTATTCAATCATCCTTATTTAGTTGAATTTAAGTAAGAAGCAAATATATTGTAATCAGTTTCGACCTGATGGGAAGATAAATATTATCCTTATTTAGTTGAAACCAAAATAGAGGTATATCACTGTTAATGATAAAATTGAATATTTATTCCAATTAAGAAGATGTGTTAATCAAATAAAAGCTGCTAACTTATTATTTAAGTGGTTAAAACCATTTACATCTTAATTATTTATATAGTTTAAATAAAACATAACATTTTCATTGTTAAAATAAAATTATTATTTTTATAAATATATTCAAAGATAATAATAATCTCAATAACAACTTCAGTGTTATACTCTAATATAAGATATTTGAATAAATTATAAATGTTACTAAAATTAATATAATAAAAAAAATAATTAAGTAAGACCTTAAATTATTAATTTGAAACCACTGATTTAAACCACTTACTCCTATTAAAATATAATACAAATTTTGGGACCCAAAATATTCTCTTCATCCTATATCAGTATATTTTATTGAATATAATCTAATTATTAAAGGTTTATATCTAACACCTTTAGTAAAAATTTGTGGTATAAATCATATAGAACCTGAAAAAATAATGAATTTATAGTATTTAAATAAATCAAAATAATAATATAATCCATATTTAAATATTATATTTCCTAATCATATTCCTAAAATTCTCACCAAAATAGGTATTATTTTTATAATTAATGGTAAACAAATAAAATAAGGAGTTATAAAAATTAATCAATTTAATATACTCCCTCCTAAAACTGCAAATAACATCAATCCTAATATTCCATAAATTATTATTCATCTTTCTTCTCTCAATTTATATATAGGTACTAAATTAAAATCCCCTCACAAAACATAATAAAATAAACGAAAAGAATAACAAACGGTTAACCCAGTAGAAAAAAAATATAAAAAATAAATAAATATATTTAAATTTCTTAAAGAAATTAACTCTAAAATTATATCTTTAGAATAAAATCCGGCTAAAAAAGGTATTCCACATAAGGCAAAATTTGATACTATAAAACATGCAGAAGTTAGAGGTATAAAAATTGATAAATTTCCTATGAAACGAATATCCTGAAAATTCTTTACATTATGAATTACTATACCTGCACATAAAAATAATAAAGCTTTAAAAAGAGCATGAGTAAGTAAATGAAAGAAAGCCAAATCAGCAAATCCTATAGATAAAATTCTTATTATTAAACCTAATTGTCTCAATGTAGATAAAGCGATAATTTTCTTTAAATCATATTCAAAATTAGCCCCTACTCCTGATATAAATATTGTTAATATAGATATCACAAGTAAAAACTTTATTAAAAAATTAGGAAAAGTCCCACAAAATCGAATTAATAAATATACTCCTGCTGTAACCAAAGTTGAGGAATGAACTAATGCAGATACAGGAGTGGGGGCTGCTATAGCAGCTGGTAATCATGCTGAAAAAGGAATTTGAGCACTCTTAGTTATGCCTGCTAAAACAACTAAAAATGAAATTAAATATATTTCATTCTCATTTAATAAACAATCTATATAAAAAATATAATTTCATCTACCAAAATTTAATATTCATGCAATTGCTATTAATAAAGCAGCATCTCCTACACGATTTGATAAAGCAGTTAATGTACCAGCATTGTAAGATTTTACATTCTGATAATAAATAACTAAACAGTAAGAAACTAAACCTAAACCATCCCATCCTAATAAAATTCTAATTAAATTAGGACTTATAATTAAAAAAATTATTGATAAAACAAATATCAAAACTAAATAAATAAATCGATTTAATGTAATATCCCCTGATATATAATCCTCACTGTATAAAATTACTAGTGAAGAAATTAATAATACAAAACTTATAAATAATATAGATATTCAATCTAATAGTAAAGTTATAACAATAGAAGAAGATCTTAATATTACTAATTCCCATTCAATAAAATAAATTATATTATTCATAATACAATAAATACTAAACATAAATCTTAATAAAGATAAAAATATTAATATAAAAAAACTAATAAAACATAAAGATAAATAGACCATAACCTAAGATAACTTTTATATCTATGATACCACAAATCATAATTTTATTTAAACTACTTAAGCAATTAAAATCAAATTAATACATATTCTCTTTTCAAAATTAATAAATTTAAAGGTAATCAATGTAATATAAGTAATAAATATTCACGACAATATCCTGTAATTATACTATAAATTCCAGAATAGTAAATCCCATGTTGACTATAAGAATATATATATAAAGTATAAGCAGCTCTAAAAAATGAAATTATCATTAAAAATAATATAACTATTCATATTCACCCAATTATTCTATTTAATAGCCCAACTTCTCCTAATAAATTTAAGGAAGGAGGGGCTGCTATATTACATGAAGATATTAAAAATCATCATAAAGTTATTCTTGGTATCAAATTTAATAATCCTTTATTAATTAATAATCTCCGTCTTCCTAAACGCTCATATCTAATATTAGCTAAACAAAATAAACCTGAAGAACATAAACCATGAGCAATTATTATAACAAAGGACATATAAAAACCCCAAATATTTAATGTTATTAATCCTCCAATTACTAATCCTATATGAGCTACTGAAGAATAAGCAATTAAAGCTTTCATATCCACCTGACATAAACATATTAATCTAATTATAAAACCCCCTACTAATCTAATTGATATTCAAAACACATTTATTAATATTCCAATTTCCATTAAGTATTCAAATACCCGTAATAACCCATAGCCCCCTAATTTAAGTAAAACACCTGCTAAAATTATAGACCCTGAAATAGGAGCCTCTACATGAGCCTTAGGTAATCACAAGTGTACTAAATATATTGGTATTTTAACCAAAAAGGCTAAAATTATTCTAACGTATAAATATAAACTTATAAAATTATTTATATATAATAAAGAAAAATTTAAGTAATTTAAATTATTATATAAATATATAATACCTAATAATAAAGGTAAAGAAGCAAATAAGGTATAAAATAACAAATAAATACCAGCTTGTAAACGTTCTGGTTGATACCCTCATCCAAAAATTAAAATTAATGTAGGAATTAAACTACTTTCAAAAAAAATATAAAAAGAAATTATATCTAATCTACAAAAAGTTAAATATAATACAATTAATAATATTAAAATCATAAACAAAAATAATTTATTATAAAATTTATAATTAATTACAGAATAACTAGCTAAAATTATTAAAATACAAATTCAAAATCTTAATATAACTAAACCATAAGATAAATAATCATAACCAAAAATATATCTTAAACCTCTTCAACAAAAAAAATCAATACTTACTAGGAATAATAATCCTAAAAAAAATAATAAATTCTGAATTAAATATCAACCCCCACTAATAAAACATAAAGGAATTATAAAAATTATATATAATATATATATTAACATTGTAATAAACCAAATGAATTAAAATAATCATTTCCATGAGTACGAATTATAGAAACTAAAATTGATAGACCTAAAGTCCCCTCACAAACTGCAAAAGACAAAAAAAATATAGTTATATATAATTCTCTATTTATTGTAACTACATAATAATATAAAATAATAAATAAAGCTAATACAATAAATTCCAATCTCAATAAAGTTATTAATAAATGTTTACGTTTTGAAGAAAATACCCATAAACCACAAAAAAATATAATATAAAATATTATTAACATTTAAATATCTAGTTTTAATAGTTTAATTATAAAACGCTGGTCTTGTAAACCAAAATTAAGTTTAACTTTTAAAACTTCAAAGGAAAGAAATTCTTATCATTAATTTCCAAAACTAATATTTTTTATTAAACTACCCTTTGATATTATATTTATACTAATAAGAATTATATTAACCTTAAGAATTATTTTTTTAGCTCTTGACCATCCCTTATCAATAGGATTAATTTTATTTACACAAACAATCTGTATATGTTTAATTAGAGGATTAATATCTTTAAGATTCTGATTTTCATATATTTTACTCCTAATTTATTTAGGGGGAATATTAATCCTATTTATATATATTACTAGTTTAGCTTCTAACGAAATATTTTTATATTCCAACAAAATTTTATTATTAATTATTTTTTTTCCGATTATCTTTATAAGAATTTATTATCTTAATTTAAACTATTATATAAATTTACATGAAAATATAGAAAATAGATTAACTTTAAATATAATAACCAATAATTTCTTAATAAAAATATATAATCAACCCATTAACATAATTTTAATCTTTATTGCAGCATATTTATTTTTAACTTTAATTGCAGTTGTTAAAATTATCAATATTTTTAAAGGTCCTTTACGACAGATTAACTAATGTATAAACCTATGCGCAAAATACACCCTTTAATTAAGATTACCAACAATGCTTTAGTAGACTTACCCACTCCTTCAAATATTTCATCATGATGAAATTTTGGTTCTCTTTTAGGAGTATGTTTAGGAGTTCAAATTATAACAGGATTATTTTTAGCAATACATTATTCTGCTCATATTGATTTAGCTTTCTCCAGAATTGGACATATTTGTCGAGACGTAAATTATGGATGACTATTACGTACTCTCCATGCAAATAGTGCTTCAATATTTTTTATCTGTATATACATTCATATTGGACGGGGTCTATATTATGGTTCATATAAATTTTACTATACATGAATAATTGGAGTAATTATTTTATTTCTAGTTATAGCAACAGCATTTATGGGTTACGTATTACCCTGAGGACAAATATCCTTCTGAGGAGCTACAGTAATTACTAATTTATTATCAGCTATTCCTTATTTAGGCATTGATTTAGTACAATGAGTTTGAGGGGGATTTGCTGTAGATAACGCAACTTTAAGCCGATTTTTTACATTTCATTTTGTTCTTCCTTTTATTGTAACAGCCACAGTTATAATTCATTTACTATTTCTTCATCAAACTGGGTCTAATAATCCATTAGGATTAAATAGAAATATTGATAAAATTCCTTTTCATCCCTATTTTACATTTAAAGACATTTTAGGTTTTATTATTTTATTTATTATTTTATCCCTACTTTCCCTAAAAGAACCCTATATTTTAGGAGATCCAGACAACTTCATTCCTGCTAATCCTTTAGTAACCCCAGTTCATATTCAACCAGAATGATATTTTCTATTCGCTTATGCCATTTTACGATCCATTCCCAATAAATTAGGAGGAGTAATTGCCTTAATTATATCAATTGCAATTTTATTTTTGATACCTTTAACTATTATAAATACAAAAGGACTTCAATATTACCCAATTAATCAGTTTATATTTTGAACTATAGTTATAATTGTAATTTTATTAACCTGAATTGGAGCACGACCGGTTGAAGACCCTTATATTTTAACAGGACAAATTTTAACCATTATATACTTCACTTATTTTATTTTTAATCCCTTGATTATTAAAACCTGAGATAATATACTTTATTAATTTTATTAATTAATATTCAGTTATAAACTTAATGAATAAGATTATGTCTTGAAATCATAATAAAAGGGTTTAATTCCCTTATTAACTTATTACTTAAATAAACCTTTAAAAGAAGAGTTTTAACCCCAAAAAAAAGAACAAAAAGTTCAAAGATAAAGGTAAAAAACTCCTTCATGCTAAATATATTAACTTATCATATCGATATCGAGGTAAAGTACCACGTACTCATAAATATATAAAAGAAACAAAAATTAACTTCAAATAAAATATAAATGAATTTAAATTAGAACCAAGAAAAATAATACATATTAATATTCTCATAAATAAAATACTAGAATATTCTCTCAAAAAAATTAATGCAAAACCTCCTCTACCATATTCAATATTAAAGCCTGAAACTAATTCTGATTCTCCCTCAGCAAAATCAAATGGACTACGATTGGTTTCAGCAAGACAAGAAACAAATCAAATATTACATAAAGGTAAACATAAAAATAAAAATCATATACCCTTTTGATAGTAAAAAAAATCAAGTAAAGAATATCTTCTGATCAAAAAAATAAAAGATAATAAAATTAAAGCCAATCTTACCTCATAAGAAATTGTTTGAGCTACTGCACGTAAGCTTCCTAATATTGCATAGCTAGAATTAGAAGATCAACCAGCCAATATAACTGTATAAACACCTAAACTTGTACAAACTAAAAAGAAAAATAAACCTAAATTAAAAGTGTATAATCCTCTAACATAAGGTATTAATGATCATAAAATTAAAGATAGAAATAAAGAAAAAATAGGACAAATATAATATAATAAATAATTAGATACTAAAGGATTCATATGTTCTTTACAAAATAACTTCACAGCATCACTAAAAGGTTGTAAAATACCTACAAATCCAATCCTATTTGGTCCTTTACGAAGATGAATATAACCTAATACCTTTCGCTCCAATAAAGTAAAAAAGGCAACCCCAATCATAATAAAAATAATTAAAATTAAGCCCACTATAATTAATATTAATAATTCATTTACCATTTACTACTTATGATTATTTACCATATTTACAGAATCTAAATCTGTTGCACTTAATTCTGCCAAAATAGTTAAATTAATAAAATTCAGTATTAATAAAATTATTTCAAATAATTGGTCCTCTCGTACTAAAGTATTTAATAAAATTAAAGATAGAAACCAACCTGGCTCACGCCGGTTTAAACTCAGATCATGTAAGATTTTAAAGGTCGAACAGACCTAGTTCATGAACATCTGCACCCAAAACTAATCTTAATCCAACATCGAGGTCACAATCCTCCTTTTCGATAAGAACTCTTAAAAAAGATTATGCTGTTATCCCTAAGGTAATTTAATCTTTTAATCATTATATATGGATCAAATAACTAAAAATAATATTAAAATTTAAAAAGAGTTTTATTTATCTTTTAATCACCCCAATCAAATAAATTTCACAATAATTTAAATTCATTTTTAACTCAAATAATTTATACATTTATTAAACTCTATAGGGTCTTCTCGTCCCTTAATAACATTTAAGTATTTTTACTCAAAAACTAAATTCAATATAATTAATATAAAACAGAATTTACCTCATCCAACCATTCATACAAGCCTTCAATTAAAAGACTAATGATTACGCTACCTTCGCACGGTCAATATACCGCGGCCCTTTAAATATTTCAGTGGGCAGGTTAGATTTCCTAAATACATAAAGAAACCATGTTTTTAATAAACAGGTGAGTAAAATATTTACCTAATTCTTTATACTAACACTTCAATTAATTATATTATATAAATTAAATATTTTACTAATTAAATTATCTTTACTAAAATTATATAATTACACTTAACATTTTAATATAAAAAAATTAAATAAAAATTAAAAATTAAATAAAAATAAGAATTAAATTTTAACATCCTTAAACTAATAACAAATTCTAAATTCATTAAATTCTAACTTCTAACAAAATATTATAACCTTATAATTTAAAGAGTTAATCCCCCTCAAAATTAGAAATACTTAATATTCTCATAATTAAATAAAAAATAATATTATATTTCCCGAATTTAATTCGTTTATTAAAAAACTAGATATCCTCAAAAACGATAAACATTTCATTACCAATAAAGTATTTTTAATATTTATTATACAATAATTAAATTACTAAATTAAATCATTTAAATTCGAGATAAAAAAATCTATAATTAATTTTAATATACTCTGATACACAAGATACAATTAATAAAATTACCTTCAATTAATTATATTATAATATTTCCACTTTCCTTTACAGTAAAATATACTATAGTTAATACAATTTTATCAATTAATTTTACAAAAACAAAAATTTATTTATTTTAATATTAAAATAAAATTACAATTAAAACCATTATATAAATTTCAGATTATATCGAATTGCACGACTAGTAATTTCAGTGTAAATGAAAATCTTAACTTTAAGTTTAACCTGATTATTAATTATCCCTTCTAGGTACATCTTCCGATACACCTACTTTGTTACGACTTATCTCACCTTATAATGAGAGTGACGGGCGATATGTACACATTATAGAGCTATAATCATTTTATTAATCTTCACAAAATTACAATTAAATCCACCTTCAAATTTAGCTTCCAATAATAATCCATATAATAAATAAAATTTATTGTAATCCATTATTCAACTTATATATAACTGCACCTTGACTTGAAATATTAATTAATTCTATGTCAAGAAAATTACCTAAAAGAATATTCTTATAACAGTGGTATACAAAAAATTAATATAAGTAAGGTTCAATGTGGATTATCAATTACATAACAGATTCCTCTAAATAGACTATAAAACCGCCAAATTCTTTAAGTTTAAAGATCATAACTATTAATACTCTAGTGTTAAACTTTTACAATAAAAATAATAGGGTATCTAATCCTAGTTTATATTTTTAATTTCATAATAATCATACAATAATATTTATATAAATATCTTAAATAATATAAATTTCACCTTAAATTACTTTAATTTTCATATAATAATAATATTAACTACTTAAAAACCAATAATGATCATTTGATTTTGCTGTCTAACCGCGGATGCTGGCACAACCTGAACCAAACCTCTAAAATAACATTTACTAAATCTAAACTAAATTAATATCAATAAAATTATCTACTGCCACATTAACTACTTAAAAGCTTCCTTAAGAATTATTTTTTTTACAAATTTACATATAGATTAATGTAATAATGAACATTATTAAAGCAAGAATAAAACTCTCTTTTGGTGGGTGAGGAATGTATTGGATTGGTGGGTGAGGGATGTATTGGATTGGTGGGTGAGGGATGTATTGGATTGGTGGGTGAGGGATGTATTGAGTAAAATTAAACAAAGGCCTTTCCTGTCTTAAAAAAGAATTTTAGCCCAAAATTCAACTTTTAAGAATTAGTCAAGGTATTGGTTCATTAAACAATACTTCTAGTTTATTTTTATACTCATAGATTCCATTTTTTTTATTCTTCATAAAATGGAATCTATGAGTATAAAAATAATACTGTAAGTATTATAATAAGTATTTAATATATATATATATACCTTATTAGTATTTAATAAAAATAATTGGAATGCACATCTTATGTATTTATTAATCTGACCCTTTTCTATTTCTCGTGTAAGCTATTATACTTTGTATAAATAAAGGTGTTAATTTATACGAAGAATGTAAATAAATCTTACTTGATAAGATCTTAATATAAATAAAATAAATATATATAATTAAGTTATTATTATACTATGAGTGCTTTTTTTACCTAAGCATACCAAATAATAAATATATACATAAAAAAAAAATTATATATTCCAATGAAAATAAAGTTTCTTAAAAGGAAAGAGAAAAATTTTAAAATTAAATGATGTATTGAGTAAAATTAAACAAAGGCCTTTCCTGTCTTAAAAAAGAATTTTAGCCCAAAATTCAACTTTTAAGAATTAGTCAAGGTATTGGTTCATTAAACAATACTTCTAGTTTATTTTTATACTCATAGATTCCATTTTTTTTATTCTTCATAAAATGGAATCTATGAGTATAAAAATAATACTGTAAGTATTATAATAAGTATTTAATATATATATATATACCTTATTAGTATTTAATAAAAATAATTGGAATGCACATCTTATGTATTTATTAATCTGACCCTTTTCTATTTCTCGTGTAAGCTATTATACTTTGTATAAATAAAGGTGTTAATTTATACGAAGAATGTAAATAAATCTTACTTGATAAGATCTTAATATAAATAAAATAAATATATATAATTAAGTTATTATTATACTATGAGTGCTTTTTTTACCTAAGCATACCAAATAATAAATATATACATAAAAAAAAAATTATATATTCCAATGAAAATAAAGTTTCTTAAAAGGAAAGAGAAAAATTTTAAAATTAAAT